GATCGGTTTAATAGGCATTTTCTTTTATGGGTCATATTCCGGATTGGGCTCATCCCTGTAGTAATAGGATGAACTGAGTTGTAGACCCGAAAGCATAAGAATGCAGTGGGGCCCCCCTTTTTTTTCTCAATCTGATTCGAGGGGGCCCGCCGAGTTCTTAATAAACATAATACTTTAGTCGTATAAATCAAAAAAAAAAGGGGGACTACCCCTTTTCTGATATTCAATCAAAAAAATTCCATTCAGTAAAGCTAAACCAATTTTCCTTTCTAAAGTAAAGTATAAAGCAAGGTTATCATGAACCTGAAAAAAAAAATATATGAACTAAGAATTCAAATCTTTAATGAGTGGGATCAAGAATCATTATTATTTCGACACAAGAAAGAGGTGTAGAAAATTTCTTTTCTTGTGCCGAAGACTAGGAAAACGATTAGAAATAATACCTCCTAGAATTCTTTGTTTTCCTTATTTCGCCTTTCCTTTTCCGCTTCCTTATCTTATGCTTAGTATCTAGTTGAATTTGATTCTATTAGAATAGAAAAGCTATTTATAGATTCCATGACAATTAAGTCTGACAATAGGGATACAATCACACCGCTCTAGTTTAGATTAAAAAAAAAAAAAAAAACAAATAAAAGGGATAAAATCAACTAGTCTTTTTACCAATTACCAATATACCTACTATGACTAGAAATGTAGTACAAGGAATTTCTAAAAAAAAAATCTGATATAATCTAATATAATCTGGTATTATATAAAAAGAATAGAAACAAAAACAATTTTAACAATTTTTTTTTGATGATCAAAAAATTCTTCTTAGAATTTTGTTTTTTTTTTTAATAACTTGAATTTGATAAATCGGCATATCTAGAAATTCATTTCGGACAATTGAACCTTTTCAAACTGTTTCTTTTTAAGAATCAAAAAGATTTGTGCCAAAATAACAGATGCAAAAAAGAACAAAAGTCCTTGAACACGTAATGGGTCTTGAAGTACTATTTCTGCATCTCCCTGACCAAATCCGCCCACATTAGGATTACTCGTTAATGGTTGATCACGTTTGACGGATTCACCCTCTGAAACAAGAAGTTCTGGTCCTGGAGGGATAATATCAACCACTTGACGCCCCTCGGGCGCATCTGTTATGGTTATTTCGTACCCTCCCTTTTCTTTTCGTATAATTCTGCTTACGACACCTGCCGCTGTAGCATTATAAACCGTATTGTTACTCTTGCTCCCGTCGGGATAAATCTGACCCCTTCCTCTGTTTCCACCTACATATATGGGATATTTTAAGAAGTGAACATCTTTTTTAGTAGCGGGGTCCGGAGAAAGAATAGGAAAGGTTATTTCACTATATTTCTGACCGGGAACAGGCCCTATCACAAGAATATTTTTTTTAGTGGGGCGATAACTCTGAAAAGATAGATTACCCATCTTTTCTTTCATCTCTGGCGAAATACGTTCGGGGGGGGCTAATTCAAATCCATCGGGTAAAATAAGAACAGCCCCCACATTCAAAGCTCCCCTTTTACCATTAGCAAGAACTTGTTTCAGTTGCATATCATAAGGAATTCGAACAACTGCTTCAAATACAGTATCCGGAAGTACCGCTTGTGGAACTTCAATTTCTACGGGCTTATTAGCTAAATGACAATTGGCGCATACAATACGGCCAGTTGCTTCGCGTGGATTTTCATAACCCTGCTGTGCAAAAATGGGATATGCGTTTGAAATGGATTCCGGAGTTATTATATATATCATGAGTGATACGGAAATGGAACGAATAATCTCTTTCTTTAGCCAAGAAAAGGTCTTTCTAGTTTGCATGGTCCAATCGTTGATCCAAAAAATTTCTACAATAAAATTAGGTAGGGCACTAGGCGAGTTCCCTATCCACGATGCTGTTATTTACTGAACAATTTTTACAAATTCTAAAATATGAGAAGAATCCGAAACTCTTAGATGGAAAATAATTGTATAAAAAAATACGATTTTGAACTGTACAAAATAAGAAACATTTTAATTGGATTGATGGATCATCTTTCAGTCATTCATTGAATGATAAATCACTACAAGTGACGGAGATAGACGATTTAAATAACGGAAAATCCAATATTTAAAAATTGTATCGAGAATAACTGGAAAGGTGGAAACAAGTCCCGATATAATTTGATCGTTATGAGCAAATCCAAAATCTTTGTAGACGGAGCCAATCATTAGTTCCCAACCGTGGGGTGAATGGAATCCTATACATAAATCAGTTACTAAAAGAATAGAAAAAGCTTTTATTGTGTCACTTAAATTATATAGGAATTCTTGAACCCAAGAATTAAGAATAAGAAGTTCTTCATTACCTAGAATAGAATAACCGCTTAGAATAAAGAAAGAGATTATATTTGTCGAGAAGCGAAAAATCGTATGGATACGATCCTCATTGTGTATCTTGATCAATTGTATCGTTTCTTTGTGGATTATGCTATGAAACTTTTGTAGATGTGTTTCCGGGTATTCCTTTATCATTTCGTCAAAAAAGAAGAGTTCCTCTAATTCTATGAATCTTTCTAGAATAAACTTTTCGTGCCTATCATTAAAAAAGGTTTCGGATTTACTGGTATTCCACCAATTAATCATCCAAGATTCCAGACTTTTATTAAATGAAAAAGAGATTAACCAGGGCAAAAATACTATAGATATAAGATATAGAAACGGAGAGAATGCTTTTTTTTCATTGTTTTGTCTGTGAATTTTTAATGAACCCATCTCATTCGTCAACTTTATCCGATTTAATATTTCGATCAATTATAAGTTCTATTACAAGGCTTCAAATCTCTGAACCCATTCCGCGTTTTTTATTTGTCAGTCATTGGTTAGTCCTTAAATTTAGAAAGAATACAGAAATAGCCGAAGAAGAAGAAAGAGTACACGAATGAAGAAAAATAATATTGTTTCCAAATATCCCAATTGCTTAAAAATTCAAAGCAATTCTCTTTTTTCGATGAATGCTCAAAAGAGTCACTTCAAATCAAATTAGGCTTTCGAGATAAAAGAATACCTTTCGACCAAAAAAAATAGCAAATATTTTGAAAAAAAAAATCGGTCAATTGCCCATAGCCGCAGGAGTAATTAAGAGAAATTTATGAAGAATGGTGTGATAATCAAAAGTAAATGGAAAAAGCAAAATAAGATGGAAGGGTTATAATTTTAAGTCTTCCAATCCTTTGCTTATTAAGGAATAAAAAAGATAAAAAAGAGGAGTCGATTGACAAAAATAAAGTAGAGATAATATACAAGATATGATCGATCCATATCTAACGTATCAATTTAAAAAAATTTCTTTATTCTATCTATTATTCTGAAATGTTTTGTTTTGATCTCTGAGATCAGTCTAGTATTTCAATTTGTTAGTTATTTTTTTTTACTGAATTTAATGACTTTACATACGCATAAAAGAAAGGGTTGGTTTGCGTACAAAAAAAGCTTTTTTTTTTATAAATGTTCTGTATAGATATAATTAATATCCCTCTTCTTTGGTTCATCAGCATTGTGACGAAATACCCGTTAACTTTAACTTATACTCTAAAAAAAGAAAAAAAAGAGGGAGACTCTTGGATTTTTCATTCTTGCTAAAAAAATGGTCATTCTTTAGTTCATTTCAAAATACTTCAATCGGTACACGCAAAAAATAGGCCAATTCCGCTGCTTTTTGCTCAATTTCTCGTGGAGTCAAATTCTCATCAGTACGAGTCAAAGGAATGACCCCCTGTCCTTTGATTTCCAGATAAAGGGCATGCCGAGTATAAATACCCTCTTTAACTTCTATTCGGATAGACTGAACATCTTTCATAAGGAATCGGAGTAAGATGCGACGATTTTTTCCGGGAAAGCCCCAACGAAAAATACATACTATTCCCTCGTTTCTATCAAATCGATCATACCCACTACCCACATTCCACAAAATTGTGCACCACAAATAAGAACTAATAAATAAACCGGCGATCCCATAGAAAGACATCACGATTCCTTGTGGAAAAAAAATTATTTGCTGAGACGGAAATAAAGATATCAAATTTCTGTCAAGATAACTGGAAATCCCAACCAATAAAAATCCCAATGAACCTAAAAAAAGTATAAAGGCCCAGCAGAAATTACTTGTTTTTCGAGACCCCGCTATAAGTTCTATCCATATATATTCTGATCGCCAATTCATACTAGATCCAGTTGCATTTTATTGGAAGTGGGAGACTAGCTAAAACGAATTTGACTGTACTTTTTTTTGTTTCCGAAGTCATTTTCATCAACTCGCGCTATTCTGATGTGAATCGTTAGGAAAAATTCATCCAATTCCGTAAATCTAAAAAACTGGAAAACCCCTCAGATGATTCCCTATCTCCACACATATGGATATATTGGCTTTACAGTTAGTTTAAGTATCCGATCGTAATTTATTTTCAAATCGACCATTTACTCATATATCATCTTTATGCCTATAGAAATTAAGAATCCTTTCCTTTCTGTTTGAAGGAAGCTGTATGGTATACCCTATTATACTAAATAGATATCTGTGTTATGATCCAAGTCTAAGTCTTGAAAAAAAAAATAGATGAAATTTCCCCCCATCGGATCTAAAAAATCTTGTTTTTTTGAACATAAAGAAATAGAGAAGCCATTGCAATTGCCGGAAATACTAACCCCACTAAAGGCACAAAAATAGAGGGTAAATTGTTGAGAATTGTCATAGAAATGGGCACCTCGATTTAATATTTGTACCTATTTTTTATTCTTATATTGAATTTTTTATTCTTATATTGAATTTTTTATTGTTATTAAATTAACTGTTATTAAATTATTAAATTGTTATATTAATATTTTTACCTATTCATATATAATATTGTTTTGTTATGTTAGAAAGATATCTTATAATCATTATAATTATACTAAGTATATGGAAATAACTATATATAATAAAGTGTAAGTAGTGTAAAACTAACTAAATAGACTTATTTATTTTTCTACATGAAATATATGTGTTTCTACATAAAATATTTGTGGGATAAGCTTTGTTATTCTTTTATCTTTTTCTTTTCTTATAATTATAAATAATTAATAATTTTAATTTTCTAATTTAACTTTATTTAATTTAAATTTAATAATAATAATAAAAAAAAGAGTATTCTTGCGTGACAGTCTATATATAGAAATATGCGAGATATAGAAATATACAAGACTCTATATTTTGCATATTTCTATATATAGGGATAGGTAAGAAAAGAAAATGAAATTCGTTTTCTTTTTTATTTACCTTGCCCAATTTAAGAACAATTTCGTGTAAGAAAGAATTTTTGTTCTTTTACCTTGTTGATAGAGATTAGCAATAATCAGGAATCGAAATTAGGAGTAATCATAAATATCGGTAAAAAAAAAAATTATCTGCATGTCCTTCTATTCTAAATTGACTCTTATGTTATGTCACAAAAAAAACCATTCTTGCGATTTTTACTTGAATTCCAATAAATAAATACTTGTTTGCCCGAAATAAAGAAATAAAAAGAAAGAAAATAATTTAAATAATTTAATTAAGTTAAAGATCTACTTGATTTATGATTCAATTTATGATTCAAAGGAAAGAAAGCGTGGAGCTGAAATAACTCATTCAGAACGCCCTTTAAAAGATTACGTGGTACGATTGAATCGAATAAACCCTTATGGAATAAAAATTCAGCTGCTTGTGAACCTTCAGGTACTGTCTTATTCAATGTTTGTTCAATTACTCTTTTACCTGCAAATGCAATGTGTGCGTTGGGTTCAGCAATAATGATATCCCCTAACATACCAAAACTCGCCGTCACGCCCCCAGTCGTAGGTGATGTAAGGATTGAGATATAAAATAACTTTTTATTCGATTGATAATCATATAAAGCGGAAGATATTTTAGCCATTTGCATCAAGCTCAAACTTCCTTCTTGCATACGCGCCCCCCCGGAAGCACACACTAGAATAAGAGGTAAAAACTTATTGGCAGCATACTCGATCAAACGAGTGATTTTCTCGCCTACTACGGATCCCATACTACCCCCCATAAACTGAAAATCCATAACCCCAATTGCTACGGGAATGCCATTTAGTTGACCTATACCTGTTTGAATGGCTTCGGTTAATCCTGTCTTTCTTTGATAAGAATCAATACGACCTTTATAAGGTTCGCCCTCCGAATGAAATTCGATGGGATCCCGAGATACCATGTCTTCATCCATAGGATCCCAAGTACCTGGATCAATCAAAAGTTCAATTCTATCTGAACTGCTCATTTTCAAATGATATCCACATTGTTCACAAATATTCATTCTTGATTTCAAAATTTTCTTATAATTTAATCCATAACAAATTTCGCATTGAACCCACAAATGTCTGTATTTTTGAGTTACATCAAGATCATGAGAATTTTCCCTTCTAATAAAATCCCTAATCTTCGTGCTAGTTCTTAGACTGGACCTTGCGTTTTCACTATTGTTTCCACTTTCACCAAAAATGGAACTATAAACGTAACCTTCACTGGAATTGTCACTTCCACTTAAAATATAACTATCAATGCAGATTTGAGAATGAAGGTGACTATCAATACAACTAGTGATGTAATTATTCCACCTATATTTAGTATCATAATCATAGCGGGAGTCGTCCCTACTAGACCTATTATTCAAATAACTAGTATTCAAATAACTAGACTTCCAATAATTAGAAAAAGAACTTTCTAGTTCACTCATAAAAGAATGATCGTTGTCAATCTCAAAAATTCGATTTTCCATATCAAAATATATGGTATAACTACCCCTATTACTATCCCGAACTAACAAAGTGTCATCAGCACTGCAATTCCGAATACCCCTGCCCCCGGCTAAACGATCAACACTGCTGTAACTAGAACTCTCACTATTCCCCCAATCATCTGGATTTTTATCTGTATCATTTAGAATTTTGTCTTCACTTACACTGATATTTTCAATAGGACCAAAACTATCGATTGATTTACTTAGCATACACCTGTATTTTAACTCCACATTGGATAACATCGAATTGAACCACCATTTTTCCATAGAGCTTTCTCACCACTATGTACATCAAAATAAATAGATGAATAGTCATTCGATGAAAAATCATTTGAATATTTCATTTCCTCTCAGAATAAGCATAGAAATCCAATCATTAGAGTTATTTATTAACTAATAATGAGTAGGTACTGAGTGGTAAAAATAATTTGCTTTTGCTTTTTGTTTGTAATAACCCAGAGTATTACTTCACTATATATGATTATGATAGAACTCTCTAAAGTGAATAAAAATCGAATATTAAAGTGAATAAAAACTATCAATAAAAATGAAAAAAAAAATAATAAAAAAAAATAATAATAATAAATAAATAAAATAAAACTAATTTGTCATGTTACGTCAAATTCACATTGAGAAAAGAAAAATTTCTTTTCTCCTAGGAATAGGAAGAAGA